AAAGAACAAAAACAAAAAGAAAATTTTTGTTTTTTAACTGTTTGGGGAATGGAAACTGAACTTCCTTTTGGTTCTCCCCGAAAACGACCTTCCTTTTTTGAACCCATTTTAAAAGAACTCGAAAAAAAAATTAGAAAATTTCTAAAAAGGTGTTTTCTGGTTATAAGAATTTTCAAAGAAAGAACAAAATTTTTTCGAAAGGTCCAAAATGAAACAAAAAAATGGATTCTCAACAACCTTATACTATTTCGAAAAAAAAAACTGTCAAAAGTAAATCCAATTCTAGTATTTGGATTGAGAGAAGATTCGAGTGAAATAAAAAAAGAAAAATATTCTAGAATCAATAATCTGATTATTCCTAAATCATCCATTCAAACCCGATCTATGGATTGGACAAATTTTTCACTGACAGAAAAAAAAATGAAGAATCTGACTGATAGAACAAGCACAATAAGAAATCAACTAGAACGAATTAGAAAAGACAAGAAAAACGACTTTCGAACTATAAAGATAAATATTAATCCGAACAAACCAAATTATGTTGCTAAAAGAGTAGAACCACAGAAAAATTTTTGTCAGATAGTAAAAAGAAGAAATGCTCGATTAATCCGTAAATCAAATCCCTTTTTTCAATTTTTTAAGGAAAGTATATACATAGATATATTTCTATATATCATTAATATTCCCAGTATCAATACAGAACCTTTTCTTGAACCCCCCAAAAAAATTATTGATACATACATTTCCAATAATGAAACAAATCAAGAAATAATTGAAAAAAAAAAAAAAATTCATTTTATTTCGACTATAAAAAAGTCACTTTCACTTTTTTATAGTAGTATTAATAAGAATTCGAAGATTTTTTTTTATTTTTCCTTTTTGTCACAAGCCTATGTTTTTTACAAATTATCACAAAACAAAGTTCTTAATTTGTATAAGTTACGATCTTTCCTTCAATATCACGAAATACCATTATTTCTTAATAATGAACTAAAAGATTCTTTTCGAACCCAAGGACTAATTCATTCCCAATTAAAGCATAAGAAACTTCATAATTCTAGAATGAAGGAATGGAAAAATTGGTTAAAGAGTCGCTATCAATACAATTTAGCTGAGATAAATTGGTCCAGATTAATACCCCAAAAATGGCGAAATGGAGTCAATCAACATCAACATTGTAGGGTTGAAAATCAAAATTTAAGCAAAAGTGATTCATATGAAAAAGACCAATTAGTTCATTACAAAAGAGAAAATGATTCTGAAGCCTATGTATTGTTATTGCTAAATCAAAAATCGAATTTTAAAAAAACCTATAGATATGATCTTTTATCATATAAATCTATCTATTATAAGGATAAGAAGGATTCATATAGTTATGGGTCACCATTCCAAGTAAATAAGAACCAAGAAATTTATTCTACTTATAATTATTACAATACACATAAACATAAATTAGTTGATATGTGGGGGAATATCCCTATCACTAATTATCTATTAAAAGATGATATTATGGATATGGATAAAAATCCAGATAGAAAATATTTTGATTGGAGAATTGTCAATTTTTGTCTTAAAAAAAAGGTCGACCTTAGAGTCTGGATCGATATGAGTACCAACAGTAGTACTAAAAATACTAAGACTGAAAGGAACAATTATCCAATTTTTGAAAAAATTGATAAGAAGGGTCTTTTTTATCTCACAATTCATCAAGAAATCAACCCATCCAATCAAAAAAAATATATTTTTGATTGGATGGGAATGAATGAAGAAATACTAAATCATCCCATATCCAATCTGGAACTTTGGTTCTTCCCAGAATTTCTTTTCTTTTATAATGCATATAAAATGAAACCGTGGGCTATACCAATTAAGTCACTTTTTTTTAATTTTAATTTAAGTGAAAATGTTAGTGAAAATAAAAACATCCATAGAAAGCAACAAAAGGATCCTTTTATACCATCAACGAAAAAAAAATCTCTTGAATTAGAGAATTGTAATGAAGAAGAAAAAAAAACCATAGGTCAATGGAATCGTGTATCCGATTCCCAAACCAAAAGGAACCCTGAATCCGTTCTATCAAAGGAACAAAAAAATATTGAACAATATTATACGGGATCAGATCTGAAAAAAGGTAAAAAGAAAAAACAATACAAGAGCAGTACGGAAGCCGAACTCGATTTCTTCCTGAAAAGATATTTTCTTTTTCAATTGAGATGGGACGATCCTTTGAATCAAAAAATGATCAATAATATCAAGATATATTGTCTCTTGCTTAGATTGAGAAATCCAAGAGAAATTGCTATATCCTCTATTAAAAGGAGAGAAATGAATCTGGATATAATGCTGATTCAGAAAGATTTAACTCTTACAGAATTGATGAAAAAGGGCATATTAATTATCGAACCAGTCCGTCTGTGTATAAAAGGTGATGGACAATTTATTATATATCAAATCATAGGTATTTCATTGGTTCATAAGAGTAAAGACCAAAATAATCAAAAAATATACAGAGAAATTTTGGATAAGAAGAATTTTTATGAATCGATTGCAAGACATCAAAAGATGACGAAAAATAGAGACAAAAATCATTATCATTATAATTTGCTTTCTCCTGAAAATATTTTTTCAACTAGACGTCGTAGAGAATTGAGAATTCTAATGTCTTTTTGTTTCAATTCAAAGAATAGTAATAGTGTGGAAAAAAATGCCATATTTTGCAATAGGAACAAGGTAAGAATAAAAAACTGTGGTCAATTTTTCGATGAAAGCAAAGATCTTGATAAAGATAAAAAAAAATTAATGAAATTCAAATTTTATCTTTGGCCCAATTATCGACTAGAAGATTTAGCTTGTATGAATCGCTATTGGTTTGATACTACTAATGGTAGTCGTTTCAGTATGTTAAGGATACATATGTATCCACGATTGAAAATTCATTGATGATACATTTACCTTATGTCCCCTAGCATATAATATGGATCGGGTCGATAAATAGCTGCACACATCTTATCTTCCATTTGTGATACATGATTCTAATTCAATGATGTATCAATTAGATACAAAAATGAATCAACAGAATGTTTTTTCAATATCAATTCTTTTGTGAATGCAGAAATGCACCATCCCTATCCGAATCCTATTTTTAATTGGATTAATTATTGATTCATTTTCTCTATAAATTATCTTTGATAATTTGAGAAAATGAATCAATAAGGAAATTCATATTATTGGGTATACCTGATTAAAATAGCTCGCATTATTATTACTGATCAGGAAAATTCATATTCGTAAGAAGTATAAGAAATTTTTTATGACAAAAAATTCATTCATATTAATTAGTTCCGAAGAAAAAAAAGAAGAAAATAAAGGGTCTGTTGAATTTCAATTATTCCATTTCACCAATAAGATACAGAGAGTTACCTCCCATTTGGAATTACACAAAAAAGACTATTCATCTCAGAGAGGTCTACGGAAAATTCTGGGAAAACGTCAACGGATGTTGGCTTATTTGTCAAAAAAAAATAGAGTACGATATAAAGAATTAATTAGTCAATTGAATATTCGAGAGCTAAAAACACGTTCATTTTAAGAGTTATTTTCAATTATTTGATTTATTGGATCTTGCATTTTGATGAACTTTTTTTCGTTTTCAGCAATTCATGAAAAAGGAATCGGACAAAAACCTATGACTGTACCAGCTACAAGAAAAGACCTCATGATAGTCAATATGGGACCTCACCACCCATCAATGCATGGCGTTCTTCGACTAATCGTTACTTTAGATGGTGAAGAGGTTATTGACTGTGAACCAATATTGGGTTATTTACACAGAGGAATGGAAAAAATTGCGGAAAACCGAACAATTATACAATATCTGCCTTATGTAACACGTTGGGATTATTTAGCTACTATGTTCACAGAAGCAATAACTGTAAATGCACCAGAGCAATTAGGAAATATTCAAGTACCTAAAAGGGCTAGCTATATCAGAGTAATTATGTTGGAATTGAGTCGTATAGCTTCTCATTTGTTATGGCTTGGCCCTTTTATGGCAGATATTGGAGCACAGACCCCCTTCTTCTATATTTTCAGAGAAAGAGAATTTGTATATGATCTATTCGAAGCTGCCACCGGTATGAGAATGATGCATAATTTTTTTCGTATCGGAGGAGTAACTGCGGATCTACCTTATGGCTGGATAGAGAAATGTTTGGATTTCTGTGATTATCTTTTAACAAAGATTGCTGAATATCAAAAGCTTATTACACGAAATCCTATTTTTTTAGAACGAGTCGAAGGGGTAGGCATTATTGGCGGAGAAGAAGCAAAAAATTGGGGTTTATCAGGACCAATGCTACGAGCTTCCGGAATACAATGGGATCTTCGTAAAGTTGATCATTATGAGTGTTACGACGAATTTGATTGGGAAGTCCAATGGCAAAAAGAAGGAGATTCATTAGCTCGTTATTTAATACGAATTGGTGAAATGGCGGAATCCATAAAAATGATTCAACAAGCTCTGGAAGGAATTCCTGGGGGTCCCTATGAGAATTTCGAAATCCGACGCTTTACTAGAGTAAGAGATCCTGAATGGAATGATTTTGAATATCGATTCATTAGTAAAAAGCCGTCTCCTACTTTTGAATTGTCGAAACAAGAACTTTATGTGAGAGTCGAAGCCCCAAAGGGAGAATTGGGAATTTTTTTGATAGGAGATCAGAGTGTTTTTCCTTGGAGATGGAAAATTCGACCACCGGGTTTTATCAATTTTCAAATTCTTCCTCAGTTAGTTAAAAGAATGAAATTGGCTGATATTATGACGATACTAGGTAGCATAGATATCATTATGGGAGAAGTTGATCGTTGAAATGATAATTGATACAACGGAAGTACAAGCTATCAATTCCTTTTCTAGATTGGAAATCTTAAAAGAAGTCTATGGGACCATCTGGATGCTTGTCCCTATTTTTATTCTTGTATTGGGAATCACAATAGGTGTACTAGTAATTGTTTGGTTAGAAAGAGAAATATCCGCAGGGATCCAACAACGTATTGGACCTGAATATTCTGGCCCTTTGGGAATTCTTCAAGCTCTAGCAGATGGGACAAAACTACTTTTCAAAGAGAACCTTCTTCCATCTAGAGGAGATACGAGTTTATTCAGTGTCGGACCCTCTATAACAGTCATATCCATTCTACTAAGTTATTCAGTAATTCCTTTTGGCTACCACCTTGTTCTAACCGATCTCAGTATTGGTGTTTTGTTATGGATCGCGATTTCAAGTATTGCTCCCATTGGACTTCTTATGTCAGGATATGGATCAAATAATAAATATTCTTTTTTAGGTGGTCTACGGGCTGCTGCCCAATCTATTAGTTATGAAATACCATTAACTCTATGTGTGTTATCAATATCTCTACGTGTGATTCGTTGAGACATAAGCTTTCCCTTATTTTTTTTCTAGAAATTAACTTAAATGCATTGAATAGATATCTTCATTTTTGATTCGCCCTTCAGGTTGATGAACAAAACCAGATAGTTAGATGAGTGAAAGAAAACAGCTTCAAAATTCGCGGTAAAAAGCTTAAGCCTCGTTTCCTAGGTACAAGAGTTAAGCGAAAGTAAACATAAGTGGTAAAAACTGTTTACCCCAACATTGGTTGATTAATTATCATGGCTTGAAGCGGGTTAAAAAGTTAAACTCTATGGAATTTTTACTATCCTTTATATGTATTACCATACATGACATAAATTACCATTGAGATGGAGCAAAAAGGAGTGGATGATTAGGAACACCAAGGTACACAAAGGATTAGTAATAGAGATTATGTAAGTTATCCGAAAAGATATTTCTACATAAAAGAAATACTAATTGGGGCTTAAAATTAGTAGAAATGATCAAGTAGTACTACCCATAATTCCGATCCAGAGTATGCTCCTATCCACCGATTAAGCAAATAACTATCAGGAACGAAGTAATGCTTTACTTTTTTTCTTGCTTTCCTGTCTCCATATTATATTAATAGAGATAATATTCTTGTCATGATTCATGAATTTCTATTGAATTCTTTTTCATAATCAAAAATGATAGGGTGAAATATTTATTGATATTTATAAAAGGAGTATTTTTTTGAAGTATTAACTTATTATTCAATAATAAAGAAAAATTTCTTTTTTTAAGTTCAATTAAAGTAAAAGATAAGATAAATTCAGAAGCACTTTTTTGATAGTATAGCAGACAGAATTCCGTTGGTCTAATTCAGGACCTTTCGATGGATTTTGACTCTATCTATCCTACCAAAGTATCAAGATTAAAGAATATCGAAACAGTCCTTAGATTTATTTGTGTCTCTCAAGGAGCCGTATGAGGTGAAAATCTCATGTACGGTTCTGGAATAGCGATGATAACAATGATCTTATCACCGACTATAATTATCTAACAGTTCAAGTACAGTTGATATAATTGAGGCACAGTCAAAATACGGGTTTTGGGGATGGAATTTGTGGCGGCAACCTATAGGGTTTCTCATTTTTTTTATTTCTTCTCTAGCAGAATGTGAAAGATTGCCTTTTGATTTACCGGAAGCAGAGGAAGAATTAGTAGCAGGTTATCAAACCGAATATTCAGGTATTAAATTTGGTTTATTTTACGTTGCCTCCTATCTAAATCTACTAGTTTCTTCATTATTTGTAACAGTTCTTTACTTGGGAGGTTGGAATCTCTCTATTCCGTACATGTTCGTTCCTGAACTTTTCAAAAAAAATGAAGCATATGGAGTCTTTGGAATAACAATAGGTCTTTTCATTACATTAGCTAAAACTTATTTGTTCTTGTTCATTTCTATCCTAACAAGATGGACTTTACCTAGGCTGAGAATGGACCAACTCTTTAATCTTGGATGGAAATTTCTTTTACCCATTTCTTTAGGCAATCTATTATTAACAACTTCTTTCCAACTCCTTTCATTATAAAGAAATAGAATATGTTATATTCACTCGATTCACAACTTGTCTCAAACAAGAGAAAGAAAGAAACATCCAAATTTTTTTATGTTCCCTATGTTAAATGGGTTCATGAATTATGGTCAACAAACAGTACGGGCGTCAAGGTACATTGGTCAAAGTTTTATGATTACCCTATCCCACGCAAATCGTTTACCTGTAACTATTCAATACCCCTATGAAAAATTGATCACATCGGAACGTTTTCGTGGTCGAATCCACTTTGAATTTGATAAATGCATTGCTTGTGAAGTATGTGTTCGTGTATGTCCTATAGATCTACCTGTTGTTGATTGGAAATTGGAAACTGATATTCGAAAGAAACGATTGCTTAATTACAGTATTGATTTCGGAATCTGTATATTTTGTGGTAATTGTGTTGAGTATTGTCCAACAAATTGTTTATCAATGACTGAAGAATATGAACTCTCTACGTATGATCGTCACGAATTAAATTATAATCAAATTGCTTTGGGTCGTTTACCAATATCAATCAGTGACGATTATACAATTCGAACAATTTTGAATTCGCCTGAAAAAAAAATCCCTTGAGTGAACAACAATTCCCAATTACTATGTTATCGAAATTCAAAAAGTTTCTTTTTATTTCTTTTTGCTTGGTCAATAACTTGGTCAATAACTAATAATCCCAACTATTGATTTAATTGGTTGATGAGAATCGCAGATTTATTTGTATTGAAAATCGTTTAGAAGTTTCCTTTCAAATAAAAATGTGATTGGTCCGTGTACCTACATCAATTCAAACCCATTAGGATTTCATTCAATTAGGAAATATCATAAATAGAGGAACTGAACTTCTTTTTTCCTGGTCAGGTCAATAAGATCATGAATTTTTTCTCTTATTTTACATATAATGGATTTAACTGGACCAATACATGATTTTCTTTTAGTCTTTCTGGGATTGGGTCTTATATTAGGAGGGCTAGGAGTGATATTTTTTATCAATCCGCTTTTTTCTGCCTTTTCGTTGGGATTGGTTCTTGTTTGTATATCTTTATTCTATATTCTAGCAAACTCTCATTTTGTAGCTTCCGCACAGCTCCTTATTTACGTGGGAGCTATAAATGTTTTAATCATATTTGCTGTAATGTTCATGAATGGGTTAGAATCTCACAAGGATTTTCATCTTTTGACTGTTGGGGACGGGGTTACTTCGTTAGTTTGTACAAGTCTTTTTGTTTCATTAATTACTACTATTCTAAATACGTCATGGTACGGAATTATTTGGACTACAAGATCAAACCAGATTATAGAACAAGATTTGATAAATAATAGTCAACAAATTGGAATTCATTTATCAACAGATTTTTTTCTCCCATTTGAACTCATTTCGATAATTCTTTTAGTTGCTTTGATAGGTGCAATTGCTGTGGCTCGTCAATAATAAATTTTGAAAACTAGCAATCCAATTACCAATTAATTGTTGTTCATATTGAAATGAATCTAGATTGATATTGATAAGGAGTTGATCAATGATGCTCGAACATGTACTTGTTTTGAGTGCCTATTTATTTTATCTCGGTATATATGGATTAATCACGAGCCGAAATTTGGTTAGAGCTATTATGTGTCTTGAACTTATATTGAATGCTGTTAATCTAAATTTCGTAACATTTTGCGATTTTTTTGATAGTCGCGAATTAAAAGGAAACATTTTCTCCATTTTTGTTATAGCTATTGCAGCCGCTGAAGCAGCTATTGGACCAGCTATTGTTTCGTCAATTTATCGTAACAGAAAATCAAATCGTATCAATCAATCGAATTTGTTGAATAAGTAGTATTTTAATTATCGAAATTAAAATATTCATCAATTCAAATTAGAAATTCAAATTCGATTAGTAGGTATGTCACGTAACGTATGATCATGCTTGCAAAAATGAAAAAATCGAAGTATTTATTACCTCCTTTCGACGCCAATCCAGAAGCAGATTGATTCAAAAAATTCTGGTAAATCCTCGATTCGTCTGGTGTTTGAATAAGTGATTCATTTACAAGTGTACTATTCTACTAATTCTACTAGATCGAAAATTAATAAAGTTCAAAAAATTGATAGATCCAATGTCACATTCAGTAAAGATTTATGATACATGTATAGGGTGTACTCAATGTGTCCGAGCCTGCCCCACAGATGTATTAGAAATGATACCTTGGGATGGATGTAAAGCTAAGCAAATAGCTTCTGCTCCAAGAACAGAGGATTGTGTGGGTTGTAAGAGATGTGAATCCGCCTGTCCAACAGATTTTTTGAGTGTTCGGGTTTATTTATGGCATGAAACAACTCGCAGCATGGGTCTAGCTTATTGATACGTTCCAGAAAACTCTACTTGAATTCTTTTTTTTTTTTTACTGACAAAAACCCGCGCTCGAAAAGAAAAAAATATTAAATACATATTATTCTTTTCGGGTACGGGTTTTTTTGATTCAAGTGTATCTTGTCTTTACCACGAATTATTTTCCTTGGTTAACAATAATTGTAGTTTTTCCTATATTTGCGGGTTCATTAATTTTTTTTTTCCTCATAGGGGGAATAAGGTAATTACAAGGTATACTAGAATTATATGTATATTAGAACTCCTTCTAACAACCTATACATTCTGGTATCATTTCCAATCGGACGATCCATTAATCCAACTGGTAGAAGATTATAAATGGATCAATTTTTTTGATTTCCACTGGAGATTGGGAATAGATGGTATTTCGATAGGACCCATTTTACTGACGGGATTCATCACTACTTTAGCGACTTTAGCGGCTCAGCCAGTTACTCGAGATTCCCGATTATTCCATTTCCTGATGTTAACAATGTACAGTGGTCAAATAGGATCATTTTCTTCTCGAGATCTTTTACTTTTTTTAATAATGTGGGAATTTGAATTAATTCCCGTTTATCTACTTTTATCCATGTGGGGAGGAAAGAAACGTTTATATTCAGCTACAAAGTTTCTTTTGTACACTGCGGGAGGTTCCATTTTTCTA